CTTATAGTCATTTTGACCCCACCTTCCCGGAGTTCATTCTCCGGGGAACTCCATTTAAATTATTCCGGTGTATTCTTTCCAATCTACTTTTTTTCTTATTTCGTTGGAAATCATATAAAGACAATTCCTATTTGATATAGCCATTTGGGCCAATATTTTACGATTAAGAAGCAACTGCTTCTTGTATAGATCATGTATTAATTTACTATAACTATAGAATACTCTCCCTTCTCGAATTACTGCGTTTATCCGAGTGATCCACAAACGACGAAAATTTCTCTTTTGCTTATCCCTATCCCGATGAGCCGAAACCAAAGCTCTTATTTTCTGTTGAGTAATAGTTCGAGTAAGTCTTGAATGAGACCCCCGAAAACTTGATGCAAATAAACGAATTTTTTTTCTACGCCTCCGGGCTATATATCCGCGTTTAATTCTGGTCATTGAATAAATAAAATTTTGACAAATAACTAATTGATTTCATTTCTTTCAGTTATTCTTTTACCCGTCCTGGTCTATTAATAACCAAACGGATTTTTCCAATGTATAAAATACAAATTCCAATGGCTTTGGCTACTATAACCTCCCCAACCACGATTTTTTTATTTTTTTGGTATTTTAAAAGAAATAGAAATTAAATAGATAAAGAAATAGTGGGTTTCCTCGTTTCTATGGTTACTTCTTAAACGGTGAGGTCTTCTCTATACACCGGAGCCTTTACTTCATTTATTTAATATTTCATCAATGTTATTGGTAACTTGTATAGTTCGCATCACATTCTTTGGCTCTACTCATGAATTATCCAGTAACAGGTCTTTCACAATAAGACCCGCCTATACAGTAACGGTATTGAATTATGAAATTTCGCTGGGTAGCTGACCCTCGTAGTCCGTTCTTGACCGAGCGAGAACTTCATTTTTATGTTTTTTTTGAATTTCAATAAGATTTCCTCCGCTTAATGGATAACGATTTGCTACCAATGGAGAATTGTTTCTCATCTTAAATTCAGGTGATTGGATTTGCACCAGCGGAAACCATAAATTTTATACACAATAGAGGGATCAAGTGGCTTATTTTTAGATAGTAAGTAGATAGTAAATGGAGTTCCTTCTTCCATTCGATCCCGTTCACTGGACTAATCATTCATACTGGAAGCGGTTTCTTGCTTTTTTGTATCAGCTCATGATCTAAACGAGTCGCACATACACCCTAGTACATGTTCCTCGACGCTGAGGGCATCCCCCAAGAGCGGGGGATTTCGTGACATTTCGAATGGGCTGTCTTGTATTTCTAATAAGTTGTTTAATGGTTGGCATGTTGAATATATACATAATGGGCTGGTTTAGATTGATCCTAACCGGATGATTATGAATTTTTTTATTTAATAGTTAAACTCGGAGATAAAATATCACATCACGGATTTTCACAAAATCCTTTTTTTTTTTTTCATTCAACTGCTACAAGATCAACAATTCCATAAGCTTGGGCTTCTGTTGCTGACATAAAAACGTCTCTTTCCATGTCTTCAGATACAACCCATAAAGGTTTGCCCGTCCTTTGTACATAAACCCTTGTGAGGGTTTCGCGTAGTTTAAGCAGTTCTTCCGCTTCCAGGATAAATTCTCCCGTCTGCGCTTCATAAAAGGAACTCGCGGGTTGATGGATCATTACCCTGATGATAGAAGGTTTCTCTATCTGATGTGATGAAAGGAATAGAAAAGGAAGATCAAGAATAATAGGAAAAAAAGATAGAATTGAACAACCGTACGGGCATCATCTTTTGTGCATTGCATACGGCTATACAATAAAATTGACCCTTACTTTCCAGATAAAAATAGAATCTATCAGCCCCAGGAGGGTAAATGGTCAAATTGCCACCCTTCCTTTTGGAGGAGTTCAAAAATACTATGATGGCTCCGTTGCTTTTCTATTTGAAAATGGATTTTTTTTCTTTGATTCAGCAATCCCAAAGTTTCTTTTTGATCCAACCAAAAAGGGAAAATTTTGGTTTTTTTGCACTCTTTTTTTTATAACTTAAAAATTGTTAAGAGACTTTCGGTGTGAAAACAACCAAGTTTGTAACGCTGAATTGGACTTCCGATAGATAAGAGAAAATCGGAAATATCTTTTATCTCATACTACTCTCTCGATACATAATCGAATCTTTTCAAAAAAAACAATGCAAAAATTTTTCATATCGAATTCGAAGTGCCATGCTATTATTACTTAATATTCATATGGCGAAGGCATAGTTTTACTTTTTCTCTCAAATAAAAAACCCCATTGGCGCCAAGCGTGAGGGAATGCTAGACGTTTGGTAATTTCTCCTCCAACCAGGATAAAAGATCCCATTGACGCGGCTAATCCCATGCATATTGTATGGACCTCTGGTCGCACAAATTGCATAGTATCATAAATAGCGACTCCGGGTATTACCCATCCGCCAGGAGAGTTTATAAACAAATACAGATCTTTGGTATCATCCTCGATACTGAGATATACCATAAGACCAATAAGTTGATTCGAGATCTCGCTATCAACTTCTTGGCCTAAAAAAAGTAATCTTTCTCGATAAAGTCGGTTGAGTAGGGCAAAACTGTATCCCTTAGGAACCGTACATGCATCTTTTGGTGCATACGGTTCAAAAAAAAATAGCGAAAAAAAAAAAGAATCAATGTATAGATTAAGGGCTTTTTCTTCGATTTTTCAATAAAGACGGATTTTTTTTCTTCTTTATTATATAATAGAAAAACTTATCGAATTCACTTTTCATTGATGTATTGTTTCATCGAGATTCAATCCAAATCACGACGGTCTTTTCTTGTTCCTGAATGGGCCTCTTTCATCTTTTTAGGTTTATGCTCTACTCCGGGTAAAGATTCACCCCGTTTTGATTTGCACATATAGGACAAATCTTCTCACCACCATTTCTTTTTGGTATGACTTTCCAAATAACAAACAGGAATCATTTAGGATACACGTAGTAATCCTAGATATATTACCAATTGGGTTTTTTCTAAACGGAGCCTGGATACTTCATTTTTTTAGTCCAATCAAAGTCAACCATAAATTATTCGAATTGATAATAGTACTATGAATTCCTCCAAACAATGCATCTAATTGCACTTCACGCTCCAATTTATGGATGATTCCATTTCGACTTCTTGGGCGAAACAGAGGATATCTCGATCGGGGGAGAGAACGGGGAAATCCCATATGACCCAATATATCTCACAAGTCGCACTATACGTCAACCCAAGATGCATCTTCCTCTCCAGGACTTCGGAAAGGTACTTTTGGAACACCAATAGGCATAAATTGAAAGAAAAAAGAACTAAATCCTATATTTCACTTTGATGTGGAAACGTAATAATGTGGTTTTATTGTCTTTAGAATATTGTCTTTATCATATTTATTTTATCCATAGATTAGCAAAATTCAGAAAGAAAAAAAAAGAAAGGAAATTTTTTACGAGCAGGCCCTTCGAATGATAAACGCATTTACTCATAGAAAGTGGTATCAATCCACCATTGCGTATTGGTGCTTATCGAGTATAGAATAAATCTGCTTCTCTTTGTTCTTACGAACAGAATTCTTCCATTATTTGGAACACAATAGAATATAGAATAAACAACCCTTGTTAGGAAATAATCCACTGAACAGGGGAAGTCCGCAGCATAGTCATAGTATATTCCAATGCAATAAAGTTACGTAGTGTTTATTTTTCTTTGATAAAGGGGTATTTTCCATGGGTTTGCCTTGGTATCGTGTTCATACCGTTGTATTGAATGATCCCGGCCGATTGCTTTCCGTTCATATAATGCATACAGCTCTGGTTGCTGGTTGGGCGGGTTCGATGGCTCTCTATGAATTAGCAGTTTTTGATCCTTCTGACCCCGTTCTTGATCCAATGTGGAGACAAGGTATGTTCGTTATACCCTTCATGACTCGTTTAGGAATAACCAATTCGTGGGGGGGTTGGAGTATCACAGGAGGGACTGTAACGAATACAGGGGTTTGGAGTTACGAAGGTGTAGCTGGGGCACATATTTTATTTTCTGGCTTATGCTTTTTGGCAGCTATTTGGCATTGGGTCTATTGGGATCTAGAAATATTTTCTGATGAACGTACAGGAAAACCTTCTTTGGATTTGCCCAAGATCTTTGGAATTCATTTATTTCTCTCCGGGGTGGCTTGCTTTGGTTTTGGTGCATTTCATGTAACAGGCCTGTATGGTCCTGGAATATGGGTGTCTGATCCTTACGGACTAACGGGAAAAGTACAACCTGTAAATCCGGCGTGGGGCGTGGAGGGTTTTGATCCTTTTGTTCCGGGAGGAATAGCTTCTCATCATATTGCAGCCGGTACATTGGGCATATTAGCGGGTCTATTCCATCTTAGCGTTCGACCGCCACAACGTCTATACAAAGGATTACGTATGGGAAATATTGAAACCGTACTCTCCAGTAGTATCGCGGCTGTCTTTTTTGCAGCTTTTGTAGTTGCTGGAACTATGTGGTATGGTTCAGCAACTACCCCCATCGAATTATTTGGTCCCACTCGTTATCAATGGGATCAGGGTTACTTCCAGCAAGAGATATATCGAAGAGTTAGCGCCGGGCTAGCAGAAAATCAAAGTTTATCAGAAGCCTGGTCTAAAATTCCTGAAAAATTGGCTTTTTATGATTATATCGGCAATAATCCGGCAAAAGGAGGATTATTCAGGGCAGGCTCAATGGATAGCGGAGATGGAATAGCGGTTGGGTGGTTAGGACACCCTATCTTTAGAGATAAAGAAGGACGTGAGCTTTTTGTACGGCGTATGCCCACTTTTTTTGAAACATTCCCGGTCGTTTTGGTAGACGGCGACGGAATTGTTAGAGCGGATGTTCCTTTTAGAAGGGCAGAATCTAAGTATAGTGTTGAACAAGTAGGTGTAACCGTTGAGTTCTATGGCGGCGAACTCAATGGAGTCAGTTATAGTGATCCTGCTACTGTGAAAA